GGGTTTATAGATGGAGTTAACCATTTTGATAATATGTCTAAATACACTCCTTCTTGATTGAAAGGAATTCCTAGGAATCCAATGAACAAAGTAAATAGAACCAATATAAGTATAGGAAATAACATAGTATTTTCTGATTCATAAGGATACGAAAAAATCTTCTTATTTCCAAAACATGGAATAGTAATAAAAGGTTGTGTGATGTTTTTGGCACTCTGATCAATTCGATACGCTTTTTTTGAAAAAAAAGAAGAAATCTCATAATTATTCATTGTTAATAACGTTAATAAACGAACATTTTTGGTAATTCTTTTCGAATCTTCTTTACCCCATAGAGATATTGAATAGAAGGGAGTATTTTTTTTGCCACTATAATTTTGAAAATGAACGTGTAAATGTCCTTCAAAAGTAAGTAAATAGATTCGAAACATATAAAAAGCGGTTAATCCTGCTGTAGACCAAGCTATTATTGCGAAAATGGGTGAATACAACCAAGTATCATTCAGAATTTCATCTTTAGACCAAAAACAAGCAAGAGGCGGAATACCACAAAGAGAAAGTGTACCTACTAAAAAAGACGTTTTCGTAATTGGCACATGCTTTGTTAAACCCCCCATCAAAACCATATTCTGACTTTTATTTGGAGAATATCCAACAAGAGTTTCCATTGAATGAATAACAGATCCAGATCCTAAAAACAATAATGCTTTCGAATAAGCATGAGTAATCAAATGAAATAAAGCACTTCGATAAGACCCCATACCTAGAGCTAGCATCATATAACCCAATTGAGACATTGTGGAATAGGCTAAACCTCTCTTAATATCTTTTTGAGCAAGAGCAAAAGTCGCTCCGAATAATACTGTTATTATTCCTACCAAAGAGATGAAATTCATTATGTGAGGGATAACTATAAAAAGAGGAATAAGCCGAGCTACAAGAAAAATGCCCGCTGCTACCATAGTAGCAGCATGTATAAGAGCCGAAATCGGAGTAGGTCCCTCCATGGCATCCGGTAACCATACATGAAGGGGGAATTGTGCAGATTTAGCAACCGCGCCCGCAAATAATAGAACGGCACAAAAAGTAACAAATAAAGAATTTACTTCATTATTAGAAATCAAAGTATTGACTATTTTGAATAAATCTCGAAATTCGAAACTCCCTGTTATCCAATAAAAACCTAAAATTCCTAATAATAAACCAAAATCCCCGACACGATTAGTTACAAACGCCTTTTGGCAAGCATTTGCCGCAACAGGTCGTGTGAACCAAAACCCTATTAATAGATACGAAGACATTCCCACCAATTCCCAAAAAATATAAATTTGTATCAAATTAGAACTAGTAACTAATCCTAACATAGAAGTACTGAAAAAACTCATATAAGCGAAAAATCTCAAATATCCTTGATCATAAGACATATAATTATCGCTATAAACAAGAACCAGAATTCCAATAGTAGTGATTAATATTGACATAATAGAGGTAAGTGGGTCGATCAAGTAACCAAATTCTAAAGAAAAATCATTATTGATGATCCAAGACCATACATATTGATAGATAGAACTTCCATTTATTTGCTGAATAGCAAGATTTATCGAAAAAATCATGACTATACTTAACAAGAAAACACTTTGAAAAGCCCACATACGACGAAGACTTTTTGTTGCCGACGGAAAAAGAAGAAGTCCCGCTCCTATTAACAGAGGAACTGGAAGTGGAAGGAAAGGTATTATCCATGCATATTGATATGTTTGTTCCATAAAAAAGTTTTTTATTCTTAATTAATTGTTTCCGATTTATCGGATTCTACTCCTTTTCAAAAGGAGTCAATAAAAAAAAATCAAGAGATGTACTAACTTAAAGATCATTTTATTATTATATATTCTTACTTATTCTGAGTCTTTCCAAAATACTTCAAATAGTCAAATAAAGAAGTTACAATTGGTCAAACGATATGACCAACTTGTTCATACATAAAAGGCGAGTACTTAGTTATTCGTCTAGTAACTAAGATTTCTATGACACAACAGCGAATTCTATAACTATAGATATAGATATAGATGTGAATCATAAAGAACAACAAATAAAGATACCAATCAATAAAAGGAGTCTTTCTTACGAATATTGTATGTATATAGAAAACTTTTTTGTTGAAAAAATTACATATCATGCTCTTTTTATTTTTTCTATTTCTAGTAATATTTTGTATGATTTCGCATATCTCTAGTTTTTTCTTTTCTGAAGAGAATATAATATTGTCTAGAGAATAAATAGATAATGAATAGTAAAGAACGATTCGTTTTGACCAATAAATGTCTTTCACATCCAACTATAACAACAAGTAACCTCTACATTTTTAAATGGCAGTTCCAAAAAAACGTACCTCTATATCAAAAAAGCGTATTCGTAAAAATATTTGGAAGGGGAAGGGGTATTGGGCAGCCTTAAAGGCGTTGTCATTAGGGAAATCTCTTTCTACCGGAAACTCAAAAAG